GCTTGCCAAACAAAGGCTAAGAGAAAAAAAAACAAAGGTATGACTGGCATAAAATCTACGATTGGATTCAAAAAAGCATAGGCCTCAGGCAATTTGCCTAAGAAAAAACTACTCGAATAAAGGGCAGAATTAAGACAGATCAAACTAAAGATATTAAGCATAACAGACATTTTGATTTTGTTCTTGCAGATAATTGCATTTTGATTGAATTATGGATATAAGGAAAAAGTAAGTAAGGTAGACAAAAAAATCCTTCTTTAAACCCACCCAATCAAAAATCTTCTCATTCTCAATGAGAATATAGAAGAAATCATATTTTCATACAATATCTTAATTGAATTATATGTAATGATCAATAAATTCAGTTAAGTTATCTACCTACACTTAGCAAAAGCACAGGAATCTATTCTATAGATATTTGGACTGCAGTTGACAAACAACCAATACTAATAATAACTACTAATATAATATATAGTATATTTTCTTTATCTTTAATATTCTTTATTAATATTAATTATTAGTCTTGACTAGAAATGGGGCGTGGCCAAGTGGTAAGGCAACGGGTTTTGGTCCCGTTATTCGGAGGTTCGAATCCTTCCGTCCCAGAGCATATCCAATCTAAAAATTGTTTTGAACAAATATCCAAATGTCAAATAGACAAATATATATTTAAGGATGGGTACGTTTTGAATCGAGATAATAAAGAATCTATTCCGTAAGTAAATAAGGGAGCCCCCCCTTTTTATTTATTATTTTCTGTATATCTCTTAATTCATCCTAAACAATAGGAAGTTCTTGGTGAATTCATTAGTCAATAGAGTGAACTATCTTAATAGTAATGAGTTAGGCTAAAAAAAAGAGCAAGGGAAGGTATAAATTTTAATATCTGTGCTTGCTCGAATCTTATTAATAGATAGTCATGTAACTGATTCGTTTTCTTTGAATCTCATCTCATTTTTAGGTATTTTTGTTTGGACCTAATGAAGAATAGAAAATCTATGTAACGGTTGAGACATAATTGAAAATTTTATTCATTTTATAGAAAAAATATAGAATTTATTATAATAAAATTTAATAAATATTTGGAATGATTCCCTATTAAAAATAGTTTAATCTTCGATACTCAAAAAGTAGAAAATAGGACAACCTATTACAACCTATCTTATTAAGTTAAGTCACTTGAAGATGCAGATTTCATTTCTTCGTGTTATTTTTCTATTTATGTATGTTAAAGAGGGGGTCTTGCTAAGACTTCTTCAGAAAAGAATAATCTTTATTATTTACCCGTATATATATATATATTATATATTATATATATAGAGTATATAGAGAAGAAAAGTGCATAGATTACAATATCTATGCACCATATATGCACCATATTGAACCAATGACTATTCATGATTCCATGATTGAATCAACTCCATGCCGCTTCTAAATTAGAGGAATGTTATGGTAAAACTTCGTTTGAAACGATGTGGTAGAAAGCAACGTGCGACTTGAAAGACATGATCCGCTGTGGATTCTTACATCCACCATTTTATATAGGAATGAAGGTGCTCTTCGCTCGACATCATTTGTTCTGTTCCACAGGAACCTCTCTTTTTGTTGGGTTGTAATGTAAATAGTGCATGATGAAGCTCGAGTAAAAAAGAAAGTATTCATTTCTCGGGGCAAGGATCTAGGGTTAAAATCAATAAATTGAACAACTTCGTAAATATATCTTCGATATAGAAATCGAAAGAATCCACTTCGAGCAAGTTTCCAATTCAAAAGGACATTTTGTTGATCAAACTTTTTTGATACAAAGTGTATCACTCGGAATCAGTCGTCCACAGGATTCTTGAAATCACAAAAAAAGGTATGTTGCTGCCATTTTGAAAGGATTAAGAAACACCGAAGTAATGTCTAAACCTAATGATTTAAAATAAAACAAAGATAAAGGATTCTAGAACAAGGAAACACCATTTTAATTGTCTCAATAACGGAAAAAGAATATAAATAGATTTGAAACGAGACAAACAAAAAAAGGGGGTAAAGACTACTCAATAAAGATTTTTCTTTGAACTATTTGACAGTTAGCCAACTTGAGTTATGAGTACGAATGAACGGTTTCCTTTTTTAAGAATATAAGAATAAGAAGGAAGAAGAAAAGGGTGAATGGAATTAAATAAGAGTCTAATTCATTTGTCATTTATTTGAATTCCATACACAGACAATCAAACCAAATCATTTTATCTTGAGCCGTACGAGGAAAAAACTTCCTATACGTTTCTCGGGGGGGTATTGTTCATCTATATCTATCCCAATGAGCCGTCTATCGAATCGTTGCAATTGATGTTCGATCCCGAAGAGAAGGAAAAGATCTTCAGAAACTGGGTTTTTATGATCCGATAAAGAATGAAACTTATTTAAACGTTCCTTCTATTCTATACTTCCTTGAAAGGGGTGCTCAACCTACAGGAACTGTTCGGGATATTTTAAAGAAGAAGGGGCTTTTTAAGGAACTTCGCCTTAATCAAACGGAATTCAATTAAGGAAATACAAAAAAATTAAGGGGGGATACAAAAAAATAATATATAAGTTACTACCCCCCTTTTCCGCTCTATCCATATCGATTTATTTTATCATTATATATCCTTAACTTCTACTCAATCCTATGTTTTAGAATGACAAAACTTTCTTTTTTAAAAAAACGTGGACATTCCCTTCAATGGGTTAGTTTCATTGGAATTCTACTAATAAAAAAGGAATCAAGTTTGCTTATTCCACTTAGATGGATTGACTATATTATTCATTATGGATAAAAGAAATCCGAGATTTTTTTCATTTCACTTCTTACTTTTTATTTATTTTATACTTTTTATATCTGTGTAGGTTAGAATTAGATATATGGTGCCAGTCTAACACAAGTTCTTATTTAATTTAATTAAAATATATTAAATTAAAAAATATATATATATATTATATTAAATATGAATTTGAAATAAAATTAGAAAAATTCTATTTTGAGTTTTTTCCATTGTATTCTTTTTTTGTCAACATTTATATTGACAACAGTGTATCGAACAAATATAATTCATCGTGATAAATGAAGTGGATCTTTTTATTTCTGGCCCATAGGTTTCGGTTTTACTTTCATTTCAAGTGGTGGGTCCTTTAATATTTGATACTAAAGAGTCCTTTTTATTGAAATCTTATTGAAAAAGTAGATAATCTAAAAAAAGAGGGGTCTATTTTGCATTTATCTATACTTTTTATACTTTTTCTCTTTTTTAATTTATAATTTATTCTGATTGTATCTACACATTTTTTATTTTGGGGTTGCTAACTCAACGGTAGAGTACTCGGCTTTTAAGTGCGGCTAAGATCTTTTACACATTTGGATGAAGGGAAGGATTCGTCCATACCATCGGTAAAGTTTGTAAGACCACGACTGATCCTGAAGAAAGGGAATGAATGGAAAAAAGAGCAGGTCGGAGCAACGGATAGTTCTGAGAATATTTGATTTTGATCGGGCTAAAACCTTATTGGAATTCTTGGAAGGAACAAAATGAAGTTGGGTCGAATTAATAAATGGATAAGGCTCTAGGGCTTCAATTTCAATTCATTATATTATAATATATAATAATAATAGGGAAAGAAAAAGTAACGGGCTTTTCTTCTTGATTTGAATAATTCCCCATCTAATTACATGTTAAAAATAGATTAGTACCTGATGCGGGAAAAGCTTTCCCCCCATGAGTGGATTCTCTTTTTTTTGATTTCTTTCTGTTAATGAATCCTAATTATTGCCATTCCCTAATATAGAATGGAGATGTGTGTGTAGAAGAAGCAGTATGTTGATAAAGACAGTTTTTTCCAAAATCAAAAGAGCGATTAGGTTGAAAAAAATAAAGGATTTCTAACCATCTTGTTTTATTAGACTATAACATAGTCTAATGAACATAGACTAATGAAATGGAAAAAAGAGGGTAGAGAATCTGTTGGTAAGTTTATCTGTCTCCGAGGTATCTATTTTTAGATAATACCTTGTTTTTACTGTATCGCACTATGTATCATTTCATAATCCTCCCAATCTTCTACTTTTGGTTCAAATAGAATTTCAAATGGAGGAACTTCAAAGATATTTACAGCTAGATAGATCTCAACAACACGACTTTCAATATCCACTTATACTTCAAGAGTATATTTATGCACTTGCTCATGATCATGATTTAAATCAATCAATTTTTTTAGAAAATTCAGGTTATGACAAGAAATCTAATTTACTAATTGTGAAACGTTTAATTACTCGAATGTATCAACAGAATTTTTTTTTTATTTCTGTTAAAAATTCTAACAAAAATCAAATTTTCGGGCGCAACAAAAATTTGTATTATCAAATAATATCCGAGGGATTTGCATTTATTGTCGAAATACCTTTTTCTCTACGACTAATATCCGTTCTAGAACTAGAACGGAAAAAGACATTCCAATCTCATAATTTACGATCAATTCATTCAATATTTCCTTTTTTAGAGGACAATCTTTCACATTTAAATTGTGTGTTAGATATACTAATACCCCACCCTGTCCATCCGGAAATCTTGGTTCAAACTCTTCGTTTTTGGGTAAAAGATGCCTCTTCTTTGCATTTATTACGATTCTTTCTACAATTCTTTCTACACGAGTATTGGAATACTTTTATTATCCTAAAGAAAACTAGCTCTTCTTTTTCAAAAATAAATCAAAGATTCTTCTTCTTCTTATATAATTCTCATGTATATGAATACGAATCCCTTTTTTTCTTTCTCCGCAAACAATCTTCTCATTTACAATCAACATCTTCTGGAATCTTTCTTGAACGAATCTATTTCTATGGAAAAATAGAGCGTCTTGTAGAAGTCTTTTCTAAAGATTTTCAAAGTAATCTTTGGTTGTTTAAGGATCCGTTCGTGCATTATGTTAGGTATCAAGGAAAATCCCTTTTGGCTTCAAAAGAAACTTCTTTTTTAATAAAG